CAGTTTGTCAACTTTTGGGGAAATGATAGCAAGAAGGATTTCGTTGTCTACATTAGAAAAACTCTCCGCTGATGAATTATATAATGAGTGGCTTTATACTAATAAAGAGAAAAATTACAACTTAAATAATGAATTTATAAATAGAATTGAGACTTTAGAGACAGTTTTTCTTTCTCTAAATATACTTGAAACAAAAACTAGATTGTATAATGCTGAGACTAAAAAAAAAAAAAATTTCCTAGTAAAATTATGTAATACTGAGCCTAAAAACAAAAAATGCCTAGTTAAAATGTATGATCCCTTTTTAAATGGGATGTATCGTGGAAGAATGAAGAAATTTTTTTCTTGTTCAATCATAAACGAAACTTCGATAGAAAATTGCACAGAAACATCTGAACTAAATAAAATTCATGATATCCTTCTTCCCTATCCTAATTCTCCAGAATATGAACAGAAAATCGAAAGAGCAGAAAAAAAACAAGTAAAAATAGATTTAAATAATAGGTTAAAGTTTTCATTGAACGCAATTCTAACTAACCCTAAACGTGAAAAAGAATCTATTGGAATAAACAAAATAGGTAAAAAACCCCCTCGATGGTCATACAAATTAATCAATGAGTTGGAACAACATTTTAAAAAACGACGAAAAGAACAAGGCATAATGCAAGGGCTGGATCACCAGCTTCGAACAAGAAGATTTAAACGTATAGCTTTTTTAACTCGTTCCAGACGAAGTTTTAAGAAGTCTCATTTCAAGAATTATAATCTTTATAGCAAATTTAATAGAGATTCGGGTTTTATAAGTTATTTAGAAGAACCGGATTTTCGTCGAGCCGTAATAAAAGGATCTATGCGCGTTCAAAGGCGTAAAATGGTTATTTGGGGACCCTCTCAAGGAAATCCCCATTCCCCCCTTTTTTTGGAAAAAATGGAGGATTTTCCTTTTCCTATATCCAACCTAATGAAACTTTTTTGTAATATTAGAGATTGGTTGGGTAAAAAGTCAGAATTCGAAATTTTAGATCAACAGTTCCAAATAAAAAAAAATAATCAGGAAGATGCAATGGAATTCTGGGATAACATTCCATATGCACAAAAAACAAGAAGTGTTCTGTTACTAGGTCAATCAATTTTTAGAAGATATATTAAATTACCCTTATTCATAATAGTTAAGAATATTGGCCGTATTTTATTACGGCAATCTCCGGAATGGTATGAAGATTTCCAAGATTGGAATAGAGAAATTTATCTAAAGTGCAGCTATAATGGTCTTCAATTCTCCAAAACGGAATTTCCCAAAAATTGGTTAAGAGAAGGTTTTCAGATCAAAATCCTATATCCTTTTCATTTGAAACCTTGGCACAGATCTAAACTACGACTCTCTGATAGCGATCGAAAGCAAGAGGAGGATTTTGATTCTTGTTTTTTAACAGTTTTGGGAATGGAAACAGAATATCCTTTTGGGCCTCCCCGAAAAACACCTTCCTTTTTTGAACCTATTTTTAAAGATGTAGACTATAAAATCGAAATCAGAAAATTCAATTTTAGAGTTCGAAGAGTTTTAAAAAAAATAACAAAGAAACAAACAAAAGCTGTTTTATTTGTAAAACAAAAACTTTTAAAAGGAACAAAAATTCCATTATTTATACCGAGAGAAATATATGAATCAAGTCAAACTCAAACAGAAAATGATTCTATAATCAGCAATAAGATAATTCATGAATCACTTAGTCAAAATCGAGCTACAGGCTGGACAAATTATTTACAGGCAAAAGAAGAAATGCAACATAGAATTGATAGAAGAAACACAATCAGAAATCAAATAGAAATAATGAAAAAAAATAAAAAGAATAATGGAGAATCACCCCCAAAAATTTGGAAACTATTAAAAAGAAAAAATATTGAATTATTAATTCAATTTTGCATTGAAAAAATATACATTGATATCTTTCTATGTATCATTAATATGCGCAGAACCACTCTATACCTTTTTATGGAATCAACAAAAAAAATTGTTGAGAAACACATTGACAATAATAAAAGAAATCAAGATCAAGAAAGGATTAAGAAAACAAAACAAAATAAAATTGACTTTATTTCGCCTATGACTATAAAAAAGATATTTGATAATCTTAGAAATAGTAAGCGAAAGTCACATATTTTTTTTGATTTATCTTACTTGTCACAAAAATATGTATTTTTTAAATTATCACAAACCCAAGCAATTAACTTCAATAAGGTAAGATCTATTCTTCAATATAATGGACCATCTTTTTTTCTTAAGAATGAAATAAAGGATTTATTTGGAAAACAAGGAATATTTGATTCCGAAATAAGACATAAGAAACTTCCAAATTATGGAATGAATCCATGGAAAAACTGGTTAAGAGGTTATTATCAATACGATTTATCTCAGATTACATGGTCTACATTAGTCCCCCAAAAATGGCGAAATGGGATAAATACCTCTCAAAATAATGATTTAAAGAAATGGTATTCC